TGACTGAGCCACTCTAAGGATAAGATTTATCTATGGAAATAGATTATAAATAAAATATATGTAAAGTAAATACCTTAATAATAAATATATGGAGTAGACTTCTAGTCATAATAGTACATTCATAAACGAGAAATTGGATTTACCTAATGAATATAGGTAAAACTAGTGAATATAAGGAAAAAGGGTTTGTTTATTGATATTGAATTTGATAAATATCAATGCAATGAATTGTTTCAAAGCCAAACCTAATTAAATTGACCACCATCATAAAGAAATTCATTTGATTGGATCCAGGGAACTACCAATTCAACATAGATCCAAGAAATTTCATCGAATCACTGATGAAGAGATTTTACTTGTTCCCTGAACCCCCAAAAAATCGGAAAATTTCTTGCTCCTTATCCCTCTTACCCGATTTCGAGATTAATATTTTCCTGGTTTAGTGTGAGATAGAGATATGTCTATCTATCTTAACACTGAGTGAATTAATGAATGAAAGCGAAAGTTTAACCCTTCTTTCTGGTTTTTTTTATGATCGGCCGGGCAAAAAATCCTTCCCTGAAAAGAAAAGTTTTCCTATATATTTTTTCTATTCTATAATTGTAATTTTCTATTTTCTTTTAGACTTTCCATTTTTTGTTTATTGTATTTATTTCTATTTTTACATTTATTTATATTCAATTTTTTGTATATATTTCTTATATTTGTAAGTTCTTAGAATTTCTATTCTAATTGGAATAATTCTAATAAGGAATTCTAATAATAATGGATTCTTACTATAAACTATAATATCTTGTTATAGCTATAATAAAAATAGAATGAGTAATGACGATTAGAATCAAGGATTCATGAATACAAATGACGAATCCAAAAATTCTATCGAATCATGAAAGACGGAAAGATCTTTCAAATCTAGTCACACCGTTTCGTTATGTTGACAATTTCAAAAAACTGTTCATACTATGAGCATAGTATGCTGACGGTCGAGTAAATGGGCCCCCATCGTCTAGTGTGGTTCAGGACATCTCTCTTTCAAGGAGGCAGCGGGGATTCGACTTCCCCTGGGGGTAGGGTATTACGAAAGGAAGTTGATCAGGGATTATTAATTAAGTACTAAGTTTGGAATTTATTCTTCCTGGGTCGATGCCCGAGCGGTTAATGGGGACGGACTGTAAATTCGTTGGCAACATGTCTACGCTGGTTCAAATCCAGCTCGGCCCAATAATTCACGGATCCCTTATGAAATGATATAACCCCCTTGTTCTCTCGAAATGTCCGATAGGGAAAAAAGTCCAATTTTCTGATATATCTCTACTGGTTATTTATTTAATCTGTTCCATTTTTTTTTTCATAAAATTTTTATCTGGATTCATATCAGCATTTGTAAGTATAAAGTCTAAGAAAAAGAATAATGTAAAAAAAAAGATTCTTTTTTTCATTGATTATCAACGGTTTTTGATTTGAAATAATGAAAAGATGACGAGTAATCCGTGCCCTTACCATTAAAGTGTATATTCATGTGGATATCACCCCACGATGCGTGCTTCTGTTATAATGCAGAGATTCCAATCGAAAATCGAAATAGAAAATAGAAAGGGTTTCACCAAAATCATAAGAATATGTATGCTGTACTCTTTATTTCCCGGGGATTGTAGTTCAATTGGTCAGAGCACCGCCCTGTCAAGGCGGAAGCTGCGGGTTCGAGCCCCGTCAGTCCCGACAGATCCAAATCCAATGATCCAATAAAAAAATATAAAAAATCATTCCTCTATTTTCTGCGAAAAGGGGACAAATAGCAAAATTACATTCCTAGGGAGAGTCTTTTCAAAAATAGAAACAAATACGGGAATTATCATTTCTTCAATTAGAGACGATGGATGAAACTTTTGTGAATTAGTACAATTTTTTCTAGAATCATATTCAGATTCCAGGAGATACCCTGCTGGGTTGGGCCCTGTCGTGGCCTGTGTAATGAAATAAAATCGAGTACTATATTTTTTTCCCAGTAGCACATACACAAATGCAATTTTGATTTGTTTGTACAATACAAAATGAATTTAATTATTTTGATAAAATCTTTTGAATTTTAATCTGAAAAAGAGCTTCTTTTTTTGAACCCGATTTTTTGTTTTGTATAACGTCCGTCAATTATTAATTTGAATTTGAAATAATCTATCTCATTGCACACTAAAGTTTGATATATTCTATGCATCTTATTACTAATCCAAGGAAGTTTAATAAAATAAAGATAAACAAAAAGTCCCACCCTTCCTGAGGAAATTTATTGTTAAAGATTTCGGACAAAGAAAAAGCAAAAGTGAATTCGGTAGAATATTCAATCTTCTTTTACTGTACCGGGACTTGTCTTTCTCACACTTTTTTGTTTTCCAAAAAGACTAGATCATTAAAAAAAGAGTTTAGAACTTAACTTCCCCTTTTGAATTTCGTCTTTTTCGCCTTTATTGTTTATTTGTTTGGATTTGTTTGTAACCAATGTAAGTAAAAAGGCAGTTAGATAATACTTCGTCAGATGATTGTACAAGGAAGGAAGCCTATAGTTTTTTAGAAAAGGAAGAATGGAAAAGGAGAATAAATAGAAAGTAAAGAAATTCTCGAGTGAATCAAGAATTCGTTTTTGTATTCGGTATGGATAAACGCTCTTTCTATGTTATACTATTCAATTTTTGACGATGAATTAATTTGATAGCTCAGATATTGTTATTCATGATATTGATCTGATTCGGTATCATCGAGATAGAATTCATCTCATTAAATTTAGATGAATTTAGAGACGAAAGATTTATCATTTCTATGGGATTAAATCCCGAATTATTTCGAAATAAAAAAAACCAAACAATGAGATTATGGAAGTAAATATTCTCGCATTTATTGCTACTGCACTGTTTATTCTAGTTCCTACTGCCTTTTTACTTATAATATACGTAAAAACCGTGAGTCAAAGTGATTAATTTGAATGAAACTTGAATTTTGCGTTCTTAGTTAGTTCTTTTCAATATTTGGTTGAAGAAATAAAGTTTGCGTCTTAGACGAAACGAGCGAACTAGAATCAGCAGTATTCTATGAGACCCAATAGTATTGTAGAAATATTGTAGAAAGAAAGATATATATCTTTCTTTCTACAATACTATCTTTTTTATTATTCGAGTGTATTAGTGTATACAGTTATACTGTATAAAGATATAAACTTAATCTTAATATAGATGGATCTAGAATAGAATCTTCATATTCATATATTATTCATAGAATATGTTCCTCCACTAGAATCGAATAAATTTTTGGAATGAAAATTTTGTTAATTCAATTTAAATAGTTCAATTAAAAAGTCTTTGCAAAACGATTTATAAAACAATTGATACAGTTTGATTTCTCAACTCAATTAGTAATACCCCTACAGTCCACTTCTTCCCCATACTACGAGTGAAAGGGAAAATGTAAAGACTACCATTAAAGCAGCCCAAGCGAGACTTACTATATCCATGTGAATTCTGTCCTCTAGCTCTATGAATATGAAGGAATTTTTCCATTATTGTTCACTAATAATAGTAAAATGGCTAGTGCAGAGTCAAAAAAAAATATTCTGTCCAATACCATTCATGAAACAATCCAAAAAATCCAATTAATTTTAAGATATAAGAGGTTCTTATTTGGTTGATAGTGGAATCGGTAAACTAAGCACAAACAAAATACATAGGGACAGCCTTGGAAGTCTCAAGAGTCCTTCTCCTCTGCGTATTTCCCAAATTTGACAAATTTTATCAGCAAAATAGAATAAGGTATTTCGTGTCTTGACTAGGCGACACCCGGATTTGAACTGGGGAAAAAGGATTTGCAGTCCCCCGCCTTACCACTCGGCCATGCCGCCAAGTCGATATTAAACGTTTTTTTGTACTTGCATCTTGAATCCCGTTTTTCTTAATCCCCCTTTTTTTAGATTGAATCTATCTCTTTGATTCATTTTGTATAGTATCTCAAAACACATACTTTTAAAATTCTTTACCCTTTCTATTGAAATTTGCTATTGAAATGAAAAACCAAATGTTTTTTTCATTCACAAAAGCTCCAAAATTGGAACCATTAACTATTCACTGTCAATTCATGAACGATTCTTGGATTTTAGATTAAAATCCCCCAATAATTTATGAAAATGAAAATTAATATGTAACTAATCAGTATTGATTTTTTTTCAATAATTTCAATAAAAAAAATTCTTATTTATCTTAATTTCAATTATAACACTAATTCTAAGTGTATGTAAACCCCAGAACATGAATTCTTACACAGATATCGAATCAGATATCTTATTTGCCTATCATTCCTATAAGAGATTTTCTATTTAATTTTTCATTGACTAGAAAATAGAAGTTTTGATAGAGCACAATATGCGCTGTCCAGAATAGAACTGCAATAAACAGAGAGAGACGTATATATAGATAGATATAGTTATATTTGCTTATGTTTTATTTAATAAGCCTTCTTTATCTTATATTATGTACTTCAATCGTATTATAGAAACTTCAAAAAAAAATAGATAAAAATATCTCATATCTCTTCTGTACGAATCTTTTTTTTGAACTGAACAACGAAATCCATAAAAAAGCAAAGTGCTAAAAAAAATCGTATTGGAATATCATAATAATGGTAGAAATCAAATCCTTTTTTGTTTTGCTATTCTATAACAAACTCATAGGTCTTAAGTGGAATTGAGCAATTGCAAATTCCAACAAATTCCAATTTGAGTATAAAATTCTCTATATTCCTCCGTTCATGCGTATTTCATACATTCCATATATGGAGTTAGATAAAATTTTATGCAATTCTGTAAACAGAATATAAATTCCATCATTGCTAGATTGATCCATATACATATAATTGGATCCAATACAATAGTGGGATTTTTTTTCAATAAATGAGAAATCAAAAATGCTCGGGGATAAAAATGGGGGAATGTCTACAATACCTGGATTTAATCAGATACAATT